AGTTAAAAATACAGTACGTATACTAGTATTTCAATTTCCCGAATGGTCAGAGGACTTTAAGGCTTGGAAGAAAGAAATGCATATTAAATGCACCTATAACGGTGTTCCATTATCAGAAACCGAATTTCCAAAAAACTGGTTAATAAATGGTATTCAAATAAAAATACTATTTCCCTTTTTCTTTAAACCTTGGCACAAATCTAAGGTACAATCTCTTCAAAAAGATCCACGAAAAAAAAAAACGGATTTTTGTTTTTTAACGGTTTGGGGAATGGAAACTGACCTTCCTTTTGGTTCTCCCCGAAAACGACTGTCGTTTTTTAACCCCATTTTAAAAGAAATGAAAAAAGAATTTAGAAAAAAGTATTCTTTTGTGATACGAATCTTTTTTAAAAAAAAAAAAAAATTTTTAGTTGGATTGAAACAAATATCTCAATTAAATGAAACTAAAAAAGAAAAAGATAGGAGAATTCCTAATCAAATGATTTCTGAATCATCCCTTACCATTCCCATTCAATCTATGGATTTGAAAGACTTTCTTTTTACCGAAACAAAAATGAAAGATCTGGCTAATAGAACAAACACAATCACGAATCGGATAAAAAAAATACAAAATCAAAAAGACAATAATAACGAGTTTATAACTAATGACAGAAATAGTAATTGTAATAAAACAAATTCTCTCAAAAAATTTTTAGTATCAATAAGAAAAAGTTTGAAGAAATTAAAAAAAAGAAATCCACGATTAATACGAAAATCCTATTTGAGAATCAATTTTATTATTCAAAAGATATACATAAACGTATTTTTTTGTATCATTCATAAGAATAGTCCGAAAATCACTACAAAACCTTTTGAATTATCAAAAAAAGGATTTGATCCATTTATTTCCAATAATGAAATAAATAAAGAAAAAATGAATAAAACAAGTACTATTCACATTATTTGGATTCTCAAAAAACCGTTTTTTGATATTACTAAAAAGAATTCAAAAAAATTGAGCAACTTATCCTACTTTTCACAAGCATATGTATTTTACCAAATATATAAAATTCAATCTTATAGAGATCTTCTTCAATATAAGGAAACATCTCTTTTTCTTAAGAAAAGGATAAAGGATTATTTCGAAACAAAAGGAATACTTCATTTGGAATTAGGGCATAATCCTTTTTTTTATTACACAATTGTTGAATGGAAAAACTCTTTAAGTCAGTATTATCAATATGAATTATCAAGGATTCAATGGTATCGATTAGTACCGCACAAATGGCGAAACAGAGTGAATCGAAGATCTATTATGACTGAAAATAAAGATTTTCAAAAGAGTCATTTAGATGAAAAAGACCGATTAATTTTTGACAAAAAATTAATTAATTTTGATAATTTTGAATTGAATTCCTTCTCCAATGCAAAATATACTATTAATTTGCAAAAATACTATAAATATGAACTTTTCTCATATCAATCCATTAATTATGACGATAGAAAGGATTCATATATTTCTGTATCACCATTATGGCTAAAAAATTCGCAAGAAAGTTGTTATAATTCCAATATATCCAACATAAAGAAAAGTGCCTTAGTTGATATGTCAGAGCGTATTATTCCTATATATAATTATATATATAATTATTTCGAACAGAAGAAAAATATGACTCTAGATAAATTTCCGGATAAAAAATATTTTCATTGGAAAATTATTGATTTGTGCTTTAGAAAGAAAGGGGATATTTATTCCTGGATCGCTATTGATACCAATATCAACTTCAATACTAATACAAATACTAAAGTCAATAATTATCCAATAGTTGGGAAAATTGAGAAAAAAGACCTTGTTTATCTTCAAATTGATAAAGATCATAAAATCAAGATTTCAAAAAAAAAAAGAAACCTTTTTGATTGGATGGGAATGAATGAAGAAATACTAAGGTGTTCGATTTCGAATCTAAAACTTTGGTTCTTTGGCGAATTTGTGCTTCTTTATAATACATATAAGATGAACCCCTGGATAATCCAGGCCAAAGAACTTCTTTTCAATTTAAATGAAACTGTTAGTAAAAATAAAAAGATTACTAAAAATCAAAAAGAGAATCCGTTCAAATTATCCAAATTATCCAATGAAAATAAATCTATTAAATTAGAAAATCAGAATCAAGACAAAAAAGAATCCCTAGGTAAAAACAATGTTGAATTAAATATACAAAATAAAGAAACTCTTGAATCAATTTTCTCAACTCAAGAAAAAGATATTGAAGAAGATTCTTCAGGCTCAGATAGGAAAAAACGTCAAAAGACAAAACCATATAAGAGCAACACGGAAGCAGAACTTGATTTTGTCTTAAGAAGGTATTTACGTTTTCAATTGAGATGGAAGAATTTTTTAAATCAAAAAATAACAAATAATATTAAAGTATATTGTCTCTTGCTTAGATTGGTAAATCCAAAAGAAATTGTTGTATCCTCTATACAAGGTGGAGAAACAAGTCTAGATATTCTGATGATTCAAAAGAATTTTACCCTTAGAGAATTGATGAAAAAAAGAATATTAATTATCGAACCTGTACGTTTGTCTATAAAAAACGACGGTCAATTTTTGATGTATCAAACTCTAAATGTTTCATTGGTTCATAAGAGTGAGTATCAACTTAATCAAAGTTACCGAGAAAAACATTATATTGATCGAAACAATTACACTAATCATATTGGAAGACATCGAAATCAAAGAATAGCTGAAAATCGAGATTATAGTTTATTTATTCCTGAACGTATTTTTTACCCTAAATGGCGTAGGGAATTAATAATTCAAATTTGTTTCAATTCTAGTGATCGAAATCTTATTTCGAAGACTTCAGTATTTTGCAATAACGTAAAAAACTATGATCAAGTTTTGGATAAAAGTCAAAAATTTCATAGAGAGAAAATTGAACTAATTCAATTCAAATCCTTTCTTTTGCCTACTTACCGATTAGAGGATTTATCTTGTATGAATCGATATTGGTTTGATACTAATAATGGAAGCCGTTTTAGTCTGTTAAGGATATATATGTATATATGTATCCCCTGTTGAAAATTCGTGAATGATGCATTTCTCATCTCATATATATCTTTCAGGTCTGTATTTATTATATGAAAAACGGGGGGTTGTACACATTCCTTGTCTTACATTTCCATTCCAATACGATAAATCAATGCATGGATCTATATCCATTAGATAAATAATTATCTATTCGAGTAGATCAAATAGGAATAGGTCAAAAAGGTGTTCTCTTTTATCTGTATAAATAGCTATTTTTTTTTTTACTTAATACTTAATTTAAATTCAAAAATGAATAGGATTATTTTTACTGATCGGTTAAATGGATTTTTGAACTTAAAAAAGTAAAAAAGATTAGATTTTATCGTATGGTAAAAAATAAAGTTATTTCGGTTATTTCAGAAGAAGAAAATCGGGGATCTATTGAATTTCAAGTCTTTCATTTCACCAATAAAATAAAAAGGCTTACTTCACATTTGGAATTTCACAGAAAAGACTATTTCTCGCAGCGGGGTCTACGGAAAATCTTAGGAAAACGACAACGGCTGTTGTCTTATTTGTCAAATAAAAAAAGAGTTTCTTATAAAGAATTAATGAATCAACTGGATATTCGGGAATCAAAAACGCGTTAATTTTTTCATAAAAAAAAATGAGAATTGTTTATTTTTTTTTTGATTGAATTTCTTGTTATCTAGAATTTAGACGAACTTCTTTTTGTTTTAAGCAGTTCATAAAAGAATGGATCGAGGAATAAACTATGAATGGAACAACTAAAAGAAAAGAACATATGATAGTCAATATGGGACCTCATCACCCATCAATGCATGGTGTGCTTCGTCTTATTCTTACTCTAGATGGCGAAGATGTTATTGATTGTGAGCCAATATTGGGTTATCTGCACAGAGGGATGGAAAAAATTGCCGAAAACCGAACAGTTATACAATATTTGCCTTATGTAACACGGTGGGATTATTTAGCTACTATGTTTACAGAAGCAATAACTGTAAATGGACCCGAGCAGATGGTGAATATTCAAGTACCTAAAAGAGCCAGTTATATCAGAGTGATTATGTTAGAATTGAGTCGTATAGCTTCTCATCTGTTATGGCTTGGCCCCTTTATGGCAGATATTGGTGCACAGACTCCCTTTTTCTATATTTTCAGAGAAAGAGAATTAGTATATGATCTATTTGAAGCTGCCACCGGTATGAGAATGATGCACAATTATTTTCGTATCGGAGGAGTAGGGTCAGATCTCCCTTATGGATGGATAGATAAATGTTTGGATTTCTGTGATTATTTTTTAACCGCTGTTTCTGAATACCAAAAACTTATTACGCGAAATCCAATTTTTTTAGAACGAGTTGAGGGTGTAGGTATTATTGGTGCAGAAGAAGCAATAAATTGGGGTTTATCCGGACCGATGTTACGAGCTTGTGGAATTCAATGGGATCTTCGTAAAGTCGATCATTATGAATGTTATGACGAATTCGATTGGGAAATCAAGTGGCAAAAAGAAGGAGATTCATTAGCGCGTTATTTAGTCCGAATCAATGAAATGAAGGAATCTATCAAAATTGTTCAACAGGCCCTCGAAGGAATTCCAGGCGGTCCTTATGAGAATTTAGAAATACGTTGCTTTGATAGAAAACGGGATCCAGAATGGAATGATTTTGACTATCGCTTCATTAGTAAAAAAACCTCGCCTACTTTTGAATTACCGAAGCAAGAGCTTTATGTAAGAGTTGAAGCCCCAAAAGGAGAATTGGGAATTTATTTAATAGGGGATCAGAGTGGTTTTCCTTGGAGATGGAAAATTCGTCCCCCCGGGTTTATCAATTTGCAAATTTTTCCTCAGTTAGTAAAAAGAATGAAATTGGCGGATATTATGACAATACTAGGTAGCATAGATATCATTATGGGAGAAGTTGATCGTTGAAATGATAATTGATACAAAAGAAGTTCAAGATATCCACTCTTTTTCTAGATTCGAATCTTTAAAAGAGATCCATGGGATCATAGGGATGCTTTTACCTATTTTGATTCTTGTATTGGCAATCACAATAGGTGTACTTGTAATTGTGTGGTTAGAAAGAGAAATATCTGCCGGAATACAACAACGTATTGGACCGGAATACGCCGGTCCATTGGGAATTCTTCAAGCGTTAGCAGATGGAACAAAACTTATTTTCAAAGAGAACCTTCTTCCGTCTAGAGGAGATGGTCGTTTATTCATTATCGGACCATCCATAGCAGTTATATCCATTTTCGTAAGTTATTCAGTAATTCCTTTTAGCTATCAACTTGTTTTATCCGATCTCAATATCGGTGTTTTTTTATGGATTGCCCTTTCAAGTATTGTTCCGATTGGACTTCTTATGTCAGGATATGGATCAAACAACAAATATTCCTTTTTAGGTGGTCTACGAGCCACTGCTCAATCGATTAGTTATGAAATACCGTTGACTCTTTGTGTGTTATCAATATCTCTACGTGCGTGTCGTTATAACCCTTTCTTTAATTCTTTTTTGTAAGTAAAGAGGTTGAATAGGTATCTTCACTTTTTTATTCATCATTCAGGTTAAATTAACTAAATCAGATAGTTCTATGAGTGAAAAAAAAAAAACAGCTTCTAAATTAGCAGTAACAAGATTGAGTCTCATCTCCTAAGTACAAGAACAAAAAATAAAGTCAATTTAATATAAGCAAGACTTTTTACCCCATGGATTGGTTGATTAGTGATTAGTCATCCTGGCTTGAAGCGGGCTCAAAAGATCAACCGTATATAGTTTTCACTATTCTTTATATGTATTACTAGAACGGAGGGTTCTACAAAAATGAGTGGATGGTTAGGAACACAAAAATACATAAAAGATTAGTAATAGAGATTTTTATGCCAATTTTCAAAACAAAAATCTTTGGATAACATAAAAAGAACAATAATTGGGGCTTTCAATTTGTAGAAATAATCAAGCAGTACTCCTCACGATTGCAATCCAGAGTATGCTCCTACTCACAGATTAAAAAACGACTATCCGAAACGAAATAATCTTTTCGTGTTTTGAACTCCCTCTTTGAAAGAAAAATAGGAACGAAAATTCATAGAGATCACTAAATAGCCTGCATTATTAAGACACTCGTCTAATCTCTGATTTTTTTTCATAATAATCAAAAAAAGCTGGCTATTGATATTCATAGAAAGAGTATTTTATTAATAAATTATTACTCAACCAAGAAAAATTCAAATTATTAAAGGACGAGATTAATTCATAAGTGCTTTTTGAGTTATTATATCTATATCATTCTGGCATACAGAATTCCATCGGTCTAATTTTTGACCTTCCGGCAGGTGTTGATTCTATCTATATTTTGACCCCAAATAAAATCTATCACGATAAAAGATATCAACCCGGTCCTTAGATTTCGTGATGGCCGTCAAGGAGCCGTATGAGGTGAAAATCTCATGTACGGTTCTGGACTAGCGATGGGAATAGTGATGTTCCCACCGACTATTATTATCTAATAGTTCAAGTACAGTTGATATAGTTGAGGCCCAATCCAAATATGGGTTTTTAGGATGGAATTTGTGGCGTCAACCTATAGGGTTTATCATTTTTCTAATTTCTTCCCTAGCAGAATGTGAGAGATTGCCTTTTGATTTACCCGAAGCAGAGGAAGAATTAGTAGCAGGTTATCAAACCGAATATTCGGGTATCAAATTTGGATTATTTTATGTTGCTTCCTATCTCAATCTATTAGTTTCGTCGTTATTTGTAACAATTCTGTACTTGGGTGGTTGGAATATCTTTATTCCGTCCGTATTCTTTTCTGATCGAGTTGAAATAAATAAAGTAGGTAGGGTCTTTAGGATGACAATTGGTATTTTTATTACTTTAGCTAAAACTTATTTGTTCATGTTCATTTCTATCACAACAAGATGGACTCTACCGAGACTCAGAATGGACCAACTATTAAATCTTGGATGGAAATTTCTTTTACCCATTTCTCTTGGTAATTTATTATTAACAACCTCTTCTCAACTCCTTTCACTCTAAACGAACAAAGAATATGATATTCTATATTTCTCACTTCTCATCACACAAGAGAAAGAAACAAGCATAAGATTATTTATAGATCTTTACAATATGTTCCCCATGGTAACTGGGTTCATAAATTATGGCCAGCAAGCAATACGGGCGGCAAGGTACATTGGTCAAGGATTCATCATTACCTTATCCCATGCAAATCGTTTACCTGTAACTATTCAATATCCTTATGAGAAGTTAATTACATCGGAGCGTTTCCGCGGACGAATCCATTTTGAATTTGATAAATGCATAGCTTGTGAAGTATGTGTTCGTGTATGTCCTATAGATCTACCCGTTGTTGATTGGAAATTGGAAGCCGGTATGCGAAAAAAACGCTTGCTTAATTACAGTATTGATTTCGGAATTTGTATATTTTGTGGAAATTGCGTTGAGTATTGTCCAACGAATTGTTTATCAATGACTGAAGAATATGAGCTTTCTGCTTATAATCGTCACGAATTGAATTATAATCAAATCGCATTAGGTCGGTTACCGCTATCAGTAATTAACGATTATACAATTCGAACAATTTTGAATTATCCGCAAATAAGAAATGCATTTGATGATTAAAGGGTAATTATTAATTACTATAGTAATGTATAGTCAGGTTCAATTTTATCGAATTCAAAAGAATCATTCCTTATTTTTTTTGCTCACTAGAAGCAATTAATTGTGGATTAGTTAGTGAGAAGTGCAAATCAATTTGGATTGAAAATCGAATTGAATAATCTCTCTATTTATTTAGAAAAAGTTTCCAGCTAACTTTTCGACTTGGTTTGGCGTAAGGGGGAACGAGATATTGGTATTGTAATTGGGCCTAGACGTAATTCAAATCCATTAGAAAAACCATTCTATTTTAATTGAATTTAATTAGGAGCATATTATAAAAAAAAGAAAAAATTTCCTGGTCAGGTCAATAAAATCATGAAAAACATTTCAATTTTTTTTATCTTGTATAGAGAATGGATTTGCCTGGACCAATACATGATTTTCTTTTAGTTTTTCTGGGATCAGGTCTTCTATTAGGAGGTATAGGAGTGGTATTACTTACCAATCCAATTTATTCGGCTTTTGCATTGGGGTTCGTTCTTGTTTGCATATCGTTATTTTATATTTTATCAAACTCTCATTTTGTAGCGGCTGCACAGCTCCTTATTTATGTCGGAGCTATAAACGTTTTAATCTTATTTGCTGTCATGTTCATGAATGGTTCAGAATATTATAAAGATTTTGATCTTTGGACTGTTGGGAATGGGATTACTTCGTTGGTTTGTACAAGTATTTTCATCGCCATAATTACCACGATTCTCGATACGTCTTGGTACGGAATTATTTGGACGACAAAATTAAACCAAATTATCGAACAAGATTTGATAGGGAATAGTCAACAAATTGGAATTCATTTATCAACGGATTTTGTTCTTCCATTTGAACTCATTTCAATAATTCTTTTAGTTGCTTTGATAGGTGCAATTGTTGTTGCCCGTCAATGAGAAATCTTTCTCTAACTATTAGGAACAATCGAAATTTCAATTTTCTCGCTCTTATCAAATCCATTTATAGCTTTAATTTTTGAATTCTATTTCAATATCGATCTTTTTCTTTTTCTATCTTACAAAAAAAAAGAATATATTCTTTTTTTTTTTTCTACTTGTTATATTATAGTTAAGCGAAAGCCTTGGTTTATTGTTCATGGCGAAATAATTCCGAATTGATAAGGAGCTGATCAATGATACTCGAACATGCACTTGTTTTGAGTGCCTATTTATTTTCAATTGGTATCTATGGATTGATCACGAGTCGAAATATGGTTAGGGCTCTTATGTGTTTGGAACTTATCCTGAATGCAGTTAATATGAATTTCATAACATTTTCAGATTTGTTTGATAGTCGACAATTACAAGGAGATATTTTCTCTATTTTTGTTATAGCTATTGCCACAGCCGAAGCGGCTATTGGGTTAGCTATTGTTTCATCAATTTATCGTAATAGAAAATCAACTCGTATCAATCAATCGAATTTATTGAATAAATAAGTACTACTAATTGCATTTATTTTAAATATTCGAATATTCATCAATTATTTAATACTAAATGTAAAAATGTAAGAAATCAAAGTATCTTAGCCAACCCAGGAGTCGCGATGCATAATTCGATTGATTATTAAAATAATGATAAAATCATTGATTCATCTGGTATATAAATATATGATTTATATATAAGTTTACTAAATCGAAGATTTATGATATTCAAAAAATGAGAGATCCAATGTCACATTCAGTAAAGATTTATGATACATGTATAGGATGTACTCAGTGTGTCCGAGCCTGCCCAACCGATGTATTAGAAATGATCCCTTGGGATGGATGTAAGGCTAAGCAAATTGCTTCTGCTCCACGAACAGAGGACTGTGTTGGTTGTAAGAGATGTGAATCCGCTTGCCCAACGGATTTTTTGAGCGTGAGGGTTTATTTATGGCATGAAACAACTCGAAGCATGGGTCTAGCTTATTAATATAATAAGTTTAAGAAAAAACGACTTTAAACAAACTGAATTTTCAATTCTTTTTTAATACAATTGATCTTTTTTTATCGACAAAAAAACCCGTTCTTTATTCGAGAACGGGTTTTGGGGTCTAATTCTATCTTGTCTTTACCACGAATTATTTTCCTTGGTTAACAATAATCGTAGGTTTACCAATATTAGCGGGTTCTTTAATTTTCTTTCTACCTCATAGAGGAAATAAGGTAATAAGGTGGTATACCATATCCATTTCTATTTTTGAACTCCTTTTAATGACCTATACATTCTGTTATCATTTCCAATTGACCGATCCATTAAATCAACTAGCAGAGGATTATAAATGGATTAATCTTTTTGATTTTAACTGGAGATTGGGAATAGATGGGCTTTCTATAGGAACCATTTTACTGACGGGATTTATAACCACTTTAGCTACTTTAGCAGCCTGGCCGGTTACTCGGGATTCCCGATTGTTCCATTTCCTGATGTTAGCAATGTACAGCGGTCAAATAGGATCATTTTCTTCTCACGATCTTTTACTCTTTTTTCTCATGTGGGAGTTCGAATTAATTCCCGTTTATTTACTTCTATTGATATGGGGAGGACAGAAACGTCTGTATTCAGCTACAAAATTCATTTTATACACTGCGGGGGGGTCCATTTTTCTATTAATAGGCGTTTTTGGTATTGGCTTATATGGTTCGAATGAACCAACATTAAATTTTGAAATATTAGCTAACCGATCGTATCCTGTAGCACTAGAATTACTATTCTATACTGGATTTTTTATTGCTTTTGCAGTCAAATTACCGATCATACCCTTACATACATGGTTACCAGACACCCACGGGGAGGCACATTACAGTACTTGTATGCTTCTAGCTGGCATTTTATTAAAAATGGGAGCATATGGCTTGGTTCGGATCAATATGCAATTATTCCCCCATGCTCATTCTATATTTTCTCCCTGGTTGATTATAGTAGGTGCAATACAAATAATCTATGCGGCTTTAACATCTCCCGGTCAACGTAATTTAAAAAAAAGAATAGCCTATTCCTCCGTATCTCATATGGGGTTCATAATTATCGGAATTGGAGCGATAACCGATACGGGGCTCAATGGAGCCCTTTTACAAATGATTTCTCACGGATTTATTGGTGCTGCCCTTTTTTTCTTGGCAGGAATGACATATGATAGAATACGTCTTGTTTATCTCGATAACATGGGTGGAATGGCGATTTTCCTTCCAAAAATATTCACACTGTTCAGTATCTTATCAATGGCTTCCCTTGCATTACCTGGCATGAGTGGTTTTGTTGCCGAATTGATAGTCTTTTTTGGAATAATTACCAGCCAACAAAATTTTTTAATTCCAAAAATACTAATTACTCTTCTAATGGCAATTGGAATGATATTAACTCCTATTTATTTATTATCGATGTTACGTCAAATGTTCTATGGATACAAGATTTTGAATGTGCAAAACTCGTATCTTTTTGATTCTGGTCCGAGAGAATTATTTATTTTAATCTCTATTCTTCTCCCACTAATAGGTATTGGTATTTATCCGGATCTCATTCTCTCACTCTCAGTTGAGAAGGTCGAAGCTATTATATTTACATATTTTTATCGATCGTTTTCATGAATAAAACAAGAAAAAATGAAGAATCCTATTCGTTCTTTTTCGTTTTGAAATTTTACAATGAAAAATAAAAATTAACTAAAGTCAAAATGAATTAAGATTTTGACTAGATGGGATTCATTTTTGTGAGAACCCTTTGAATCAATTAGTATAGTGATTCAAATGGTTCTCGACATCTTCCCTGAAGTATGGAGGTTTTTTTCTTATATTCTTTAACTTAATATTTAATAATTGAGTATTTAAAATTTTGATTTTATTATCATTTTTTTGAAAATGTTTTATGTTTCTATTTGTAGGAATCTTTTTCAATTTGATTTCATGTTAATGAAAATTAAAGGAACCATAACTATGTAATCCTATTCCTAATAAATTGACCCAAAAATAGCATATCCAAATTATAAGAAAGCCCATAGAAGCCACAATCGCGCAATTTAGACTTTTGAACTCTTTTTTATTTGTTCGAGTATGTAAATAAATTGCAAATATAATCCAAGTAATAAATGACCAAGTTTCTTTTGGGTCCCAATTCCAATATGATCCCCATGCCTCATTAGCCCATACTGATCCTGAAAGAATCCCGATGTTTAAAAAGATAAACCCTAGACTAATAATACGATAACCCCACTGATCTAATTGTTGAATTAGTTGAGCTCTGTAATAATTTCTCGCAGAACAAGAGAAGTTGTTTATTAAAACATTCCGCTTTGCATCCATATATTGGATCTTGTTAAATGAAAATGACTCGTTTACGAGATTTTGAAAAATCTTTTGAAATGAAAATGAAATGACTAAAAGAGCTACTGATAATAATGATCCGCATAAAAGAGCTGCATAGCCCAATATCATCATACTTACGTGCATCATTAACCACTGGGATTGAAGCGCGGGTATTAATATTACAGATTGATGTATTTCGGTTAAAAGACCTGAAGTGGTAAACCCGTATAGAAAAATTGTACTTGGAGAGGTTATTGCGCTTAAATAACTGGTATGTTTTTTAAAATATGGAACGATAGAAATAAGGGAGAAACTCCATGAAAGAAAAACGAATGATTCATATAAATCACTTAACGGGAAATGCCCTGAATAAATCCAACGAGTGATTAATAATCCCGTTATACAGAAAAAAGTAGCTATAATTCCTTTTTCTGATGAATAATATAGTCCTATGATTTCATCAACAGATAAAATGATCAAAAAAATTGTAATTACAATTGAAACGATCGAAAATGATATATGAGTTAATATATGTTCTAAGGTGGAAAATATCATAAAGATTCTCAAATAAAAAAGTCTAGAAAATGATACGGAATCCAATCTGGAATTGCATTTATTATATATAGAACTTATTGTCTTTCTTTTCGAAGATAGCCTGCCGCCACTCGGACTCGAACCGAGATGCTCTAGCACTGCTTCCTAAGAGCAGCGTGTCTACCGATTTCACCATAGCGGCGTACGCGAAATAATAATAAGCTTTTTTTATTTAGTTGTCGAGATTGAGATTCAAAAAGGTAATTAAATTAATGACAAAAAATTCCTTTCGTTTTACTCCATATTGAAACATTCCAAAATATTACCTCAATATTACCTCAATAGTTATTTAGTAATTCAATTATTAATTCAATTATTAAAATTGCTATTCGAAATTCAAGTAGCTTGATGGGGAAAATAAGAATCCCCATCGGGAAAGCCTACAATAAAAAAAAAAAATACCATTTTTTTTTATTTATTATAAGTTTGATTATTGGATTGTTGCACAAAAAAACTTTTTGAATTATCTGTAGAAATGGATTTCGCTAATGAAAAAGCCTTCAATGCTGTAAAATAGGCTTTTATTTTCCAAATATTCTTACGAATATGTTTTTTTGATATAGAAGTACGTTTTTTTGGAACTGCCATGAAAAAATAAAGTTGAAAAAATTCTTTTTTTATCTAGTTGAATGTGAAAGACATTTATTGTTCAACCAATTTCATTTATTTTTCAATTTTTTTTTTTTTTATCTTGATTCCATTCAATCCAACTAAATATCTGACACGAAACAAAAGGGAAATAACGAAGTTTTTATCTCTATTTATTTTGGTCGTTTTTATATTTATATCTGTATTCTATAGAAATTAATATAAAGAAAAATGTAGTATTAGCATTTTTAGTTAATTCTTTATTTCATTTTCGATTGCACTATTAGCCTGATCCTATTTATTCTAACTTCCTTCTTCCTCTGAATATTCGAAGGAGTTGAGAAAGAATAATTCAGAATAAAATAAGAATAAAAGATAAAAAGTTTTTTTATGGACTATACATATCCCTATTCCTGGATTATACCTCTCATTCCACTTCCCATTCCTATGTTAATAGGAGTTGGACTTATCGTTTTTCCAACGGCAACAAAGAATCTTCGACGTATGTGGTCCTTTCCTAATATCTTTCTACTAAATGTAGTTATGCTCCTTTCGGTCTATCTGTCTATTCAGCAAATAAATAAAAGTTCTATCTATCAATATGTATGGTCTTGGACAATTAATAATGATTTTTCTTTAGATTTCGGTTACTTAATAGATTCGCTTGCTTTGATTATGGTAATATTAATAAGTACGGTTGGAATTCTGGTTCTTTTTTATAGTGACAATTATATGTATCACGATCAGGGATATTTGAGATTTTTTTCTTATATGAGTTTTTTCACTACCTCCATGTTGGGATTAGTTACTAGTGCGAATTTGATACAAATTTATATTTTTTGGGAATTAGTTGGGATGTGTTCTTATCTATTAATAGGTTTTTGGTTCACACGACCTATTGCGGCGAATGCTTGTCAAAAAGCCTTTGTAACAAATCGTCTAGGCGATTTTGGTTTATTATTAGGGATTTTGGGACTTTATGCTATAACGGGTAGTTTCGAATTTAGAGATTTATTTGAAATAGTAAATAAATTAGTTTATAATAATGAGGTAAATCTTGTATTTCTTATTTTGTGTGCCTTGCTTTTATTTACAGGTGCAGTTGCCAAGTCTTCTCAATTCCCCCTTCACGTATGGTTACCCGATGCCATGGAAGGGCCTACTCCTATTTCGGCTCTTATACATGCCGCTACTATGGTCGCAGCAGGTATTTTTCTTGTAGCTCGCCTCCTTCCTCTTTTTATAATTATACCTCATATAATGAATTTGATTTCTTTGATAGGTATAGTAACACTACTATTCGGAGCTACCTTATCCCTTGCTCAAAAAGATATTAAAAGAAGTTTGGCGTATTCTACGATGTCCCAACTGGGTTATATGATGTTAGCTTTAGGAATGGGATCGTATCGGGCAGCTTTATTTCATTTGATTACTCATGCTTATTCGAAAGCATTATTGTTTTTAGGATCCGGATCTATTATTCATTCAATGGAAGCTATTGTTGGCTATTCTCCCGATAAAAGTCAAAATATGGTTCTTATGGGAGGGTTGAAAAAGCATGTACCAATTACAAAGATGGCGTTTTTAATGGGTACGCTTTCTCTTTGTGGTATTCCACCTCTCGCTTGTTTTTGGTCCAAAGACCAAATTCTTAACGACAGTTGGTTGTATTCTCCGGTTTTTGCAATTATAGCTTGTTTCACTGCAGGTTTAACCGCATTTTATATGTTTCGAATCTATTTACTGACTTTTGAGGGACATTTAAACATTCATTTTAAGAATTATAGTGGTCAAAAAAGTGGTTCCTGCTATTC